AAATTTTGACTCAAAGACTAGAAAAAAATTTTATCTTTTCTTCGAGAGAATCCGTCGAAAAAGGAGGGTTTACAGTTTTCCAGTGCAATAAAGTTACATAGTGTTTATTTATTCATTCATCAAATAAAGGGGAAGGTGTTTTTCCATGGGTTTGCCTTGGTATCGTGTTCATACCGTTGTATTGAATGATCCCGGTCGTTTGCTGTCTGTCCATATAATGCATACGGCTTTAGTTGCGGGTTGGGCCGGTTCAATGGCTTTATATGAATTAGCCGTTTTTGATCCCTCAGACCCCGTTCTTGATCCAATGTGGAGACAGGGTATGTTTGTTATACCCTTCATGACTCGCTTAGGAATAACCAACTCGTGGGGTGGTTGGAGTATCACAGGAGGAACTATAACGAATCCGGGTATTTGGAGTTATGAAGGTGTGGCTGGGTCACATATTGTCTTTTCTGGCTTGTGCTTCTTGGCAGCTATTTGGCATTGGGTGTATTGGGATCTAGAAATTTTTTGTGATGAACGTACAGGAAAACCCTCTTTGGATTTGCCCAAGATCTTTGGAATTCATTTATTTCTCTCAGGGGTGGCTTGTTTTGGCTTTGGCACTTTTCATATAACCGGATTGTACGGTCCTGGAATCTGGGTGTCCGACCCTTATGGACTAACCGGAAAGGTACAAGCTGTAAATCCAGCATGGGGTGTTGAAGGCTTTGATCCTTTCGTTCCGGGAGGAATAGCCTCGCATCATATTGCAGCAGGGACATTGGGCATATTAGCAGGTCTATTCCATCTTAGTGTCCGTCCGCCCCAACGTCTCTACAAAGGATTGCGTATGGGAAATATTGAAACCGTCCTTTCCAGTAGTATCGCTGCTGTTTTTTTTGCAGCTTTTGTAGTTGCTGGAACTATGTGGTATGGTTCAGCAACTACCCCGATTGAATTATTTGGTCCAACTCGTTATCAATGGGATCAGGGGTACTTTCAACAAGAAATTTATAGAAGAGTTAGTGATGGTCTAGCCGAAAATCAAAGTTTATCCGAAGCTTGGTCTAAAATTCCTGAAAAATTGGCCTTTTATGATTATATTGGCAATAATCCGGCAAAAGGCGGATTGTTCAGAGCAGGCTCAATGGACAACGGAGATGGAATAGCTGTTGGGTGGTTAGGCCATCCTATCTTTAGAGAGAAAGAAGGGGATGAACTTTTTGTACGGCGTATGCCTACTTTTTTTGAAACATTTCCTGTTGTTTTAGTAGACGGAGACGGCATTGTTAGAGCCGATGTTCCTTTTCGAAGGGCAGAATCAAAGTATAGTGTCGAACAAGTCGGCGTAACCGTCGAGTTCTATGGTGGTGAACTAAATGGGGTTAGTTATAGTGATCCTGCTACTGTGAAAAAATATGCTAGACGTGCTCAATTGGGTGAAATTTTTGAATTAGATCGTGCTACTTTGAAATCCGATGGTGTTTTTCGTAGCAGTCCAAGGGGGTGGTTTACTTTTGGCCATGCCTCCTTTGCTCTGCTTTTCTTTTTCGGGCACATTTGGCATGGTGCTCGAACTCTGTTCAGAGATGTTTTTGCTGGTATTGATCCAGATTTAGATGCTCAAGTGGAATTTGGAGCATTCCAAAAACTTGGAGATCCAACTACACGAAGACAAGTAGTATGATCCAAGAGTGCTCTCTCTTCTCCTTTTTTTGTGATTTGACGCAGAGTACCGTACCGGATTTTTCTCGCTGTCTTTGTTGTCAATCTTGCCTTTTTTCGCATTCGCAGGGGGACTATCCAAAATAAACAAATAAATAAACAGGTATGGAAGCTATAATTCTAAACTACCGTTCAATCTATGGAAGCATTGGTTTATACATTCCTCTTAGTCTCGACTCTAGGAATCATTTTTTTCGCTATCTTTTTTCGAGAACCTCCCCAAGTTCCAACTAAAAAATGAAATGCGTTTAGATTTTCTTAGATGAAGTAATGAGCCTCCCAATATTGGGAGGCTCATTACTTCATCTAGTCCCCGTGTTCCTCGAAAGGATCTCTTAGTTGTTGAGAGGGTTGCCCAAAAGCAGTATATAAGGCATACCCCGTAAAGCTTACAAGTAAACCAGATATAAAGATGGCGACTAGGGTTGCTGTTTCCATTATTATTTTCAAGGGAGGACAAAGGATCTAGGATAAGATCATTTATTTACACTCAAATTAAATAGAAACTGACATACAAAGTCAACAAAGCTCAATTAACACAAAATAGGAGTTATGGCTACACAAAGTGTTGAGGGTAGTTCGAGATCGGGTCCAAGACAAACTGTTGTAGGGGAGTTATTAAAACCATTGAATTCGGAATATGGTAAAGTAGCTCCGGGATGGGGAACTACACCTTTGATGGGTGTCGCAATGGCTCTATTTGCGGTATTCCTATCTATTATTTTAGAGATATATAATTCTTCTGTTTTACTAGATGGGATTGCAATGAATTAGATTTACAAGGACCAGCAAGCCCCAGTTTTTTACTACAATGTGAACGGTTTTGGTCTTGAAATTTTTTTTTGATACCATTCTATTTTCTTTTTCTATTTGATTTTGGGAGTTCGCTCGTGGAATTTCTTTCTGCATTTATGGAATATGAGTGTGCGGCTTGTTCTAATGAATCCTATTGATAATACAGAGAAGGGGTCTGTCATCTTGCTAGAGATGGTTTTTTATCTCGTCGGATATTTAGTAGAATATCCGGAGCACGGAATAGAGGAAATAGATTAGGAAGTTTTACAACTATGATTTATACTTAAATATTCAGATCTCGTAACCAAACTTGAAAAAAAGGTTTAGTTTAAAGAGAAGAAAGAGTTAGAGGGCGGAAATGGAAAGGTTTTATTTCTTTCAAACTCCTTGGCTATCTTTCCTTTTTTTGAGCAAAAGGCACACTTTTTTTTTTGCTTTTGCATCATTCTATTTATTTTGATTGATTTATTGAATCAGTGATCATACAACGGTTCTTACTCAGAGAATCTTTGCACTTAACTTAAACTTAGGTTAAAGATTTTAGTGAATCATCGTGGGTCTAGTGTGAATCTGAGGTTTCAATCGATTTCTAGGATCTTAACAAGAAAATTCCTATCAATCACGAATCAAAAAAACCAGTAACGAAAGAGTACATACAAACAACAATACCAAATTAATGAGAATAAAAAATGTATAAATAGAAAATTCAAGAGGCCTCTCAACACCAAGAAATGAATGAGTCGACTTGATATTTTGGCATTCTAACCACAAAGAAGAGTTTTCAGGTTTTTCTTTTTACCTAGAGTCAGTCATCTTTAGAGAAGATTGTTGCATTTTAGAACTCTATATCTATAGGATTAAGAAGACAAAATTTCTATTCCATATATCTATCTGTTTAAACTATTATTTGGGTGGTTCTGTTTGAGCTGTACGAGATGAAATTCTCCTATACGGTTCTCGGAGGGGGGTCTCCCTAGTTTTCCCTATCTCAATAAAGTCTATGATTGGTTCGAAGAACGCCTCGAGATTCAGGCGATTGCAGATGATATAACTAGTAAATATGTCCCTCCGCATGTCAATCTCTTTTATTGTTTGGGAGGAATTACGCTTACTTGTTTTTTAGTACAAGTAGCTACGGGATTTGCGATGACGTTTTACTATCGTCCAACCGTTACTGAGGCTTTTGCTTCGGTTCAATACATAATGACTGAAGCTAACTTTGGTTGGTTAATCCGATCAGTTCATCGCTGGTCGGCAAGTATGATGGTCCTAATGATGATTTTGCATGTATTTCGCGTCTATCTCACGGGGGGCTTTAAAAAACCTCGTGAATTGACTTGGGTTACAGGTGTGGTTCTTGCTGTATTGACCGCATCTTTTGGCGTAACGGGTTATTCCTTACCTTGGGACCAAATTGGTTATTGGGCAGTCAAAATTGTAACAGGTGTACCGGACGCTATTCCTGGAATAGGATCGCCTTTGGTAGAGTTATTACGCGGAAGTGCTAGTGTAGGACAATCCACTTTAACTCGTTTTTATAGTTTACACACTTTTGTATTACCTCTTCTTACTGCCGTATTTATGTTAATGCACTTTCCAATGATACGTAAGCAAGGTATTTCTGGTCCTTTATAGAGAATATAGATCCTATTTGTAAATTAATCGGTGATTGCCGGGGGGAGGAGAAGGACTATTTCATTGCTACAAATATGGATTATTGAAAAGAATAAGACATGTATTTGGATCTTTCCCTTCAACTCGATAAAACTTAGAGTATTTTTATTTAAGCAAAACTTATAGTATTTAATAGGAATAGTTGAAGTGAATTCTCTGAAGAAAAAAAAATGGATTATGGGAGTGTGTGACTTGAACTATTGATTTGGCCGTGCCGATATATGCCTTTATCTGCCACATTGGAATTCATAACTAAATGTGTCTTTGTTCCAACCACTGTGCAAGCTCCATAAAAAAGATAGGCTGGTTCGCGTGAAGAGAATCTTTTCGATGATCAAACATGAGCAGGCTCCGTAAAATCCAGTAGAAAGCATAAGTCATAGGGTATGATCTATAGAATATTCTATCTAGTTAAGATATTGATACTTTACCTACTTATCTTATCAAATTATACTTAGATTGGATCTCTTTAATAGACTTATTACCTTTACTGAATACTTAATAGTAGCGAAATGCAGTCATTTCCGGTGCATCAACCTGATTTGGTTCTACTATCGGAGTGAAACAAAGGATCTAAAGAATAACAAAGGCTAAACTCTATTTAGTAACAAGTGAACCCTTTGTATGGAATCGAGATTTTTCGGGAAATAAGGACCCAAATGAAAGGTTTGAGACATCCCAAAAAGCATTGGATCATGATCAACTTTATTGGATTGGCCTACTTGGGTATTGAGCATTTACTTGTAAGAAAACCTGTAAGAAAAGAATGGAATTCTTTGCAATGGATAATGGATGGTTGAAATTCTGGAAAAAAAAGGAAT